AAGCACAAAGGCAAATTCTGTCATCTATTTTATATCGTTTTGGCGGCATGGCCGAGCGGTAAGGCGGGGGACTGCAAATCCTTTTTCCCCAGTTCAAATCCGGGTGTCGCCTGATGATAAACAAAAGAATCGAAATAACTTATTCTGTTTTGATAACTTGCTAGGTTTTTTCCAGCCGCAGCAGGCGGCTCTGGATACTTGCTTGATTCTAAGTATCTGGGGTTTTCTGTTCTATAAAATGTCTTCCATTAAGGTTTAAGGAAAGATTAGAGTCGTGAAAAAAAACGGGTAAATTTTTATATGATAGCTCCTCCACTAATAATGTAGTGTCTACCGGCTGAGTCTTGAATTAGATTGATAGGGGAGAGAAAATATAATTCAATTTTGAATTGCGGAAAGAGCGGAAGATACTTTGTATACATACTCATGAAAGTTTATGAGTACTCTGGCATTCAATCAATAGTAATTTGATTGAATGTATAATTAGTTTTTAGTTTATTTAACTAAACTAAAAGTTTAGTTCTTTTTACTTATTTCTATTTATTAGATAGAAAGATTAACGTTAAAAAGTAAAGGACAAAAATAAATTTTTACTTTTCAAGAACCTCTAGTCAAGAGCATAATAATACGCCTTCGGTTGGGTCATAGGGCAAATCGGAGATGGTAAGATTTATATCAAATAAAAAAGACAAAAAAAATAGGGGTATTCAATATATAATGATCTAGCTTGATTTTATATAGAGTTTTTTAGAGTTTTTTGACTTAATGAAAGGCGACAAAAGTCAAGAACGGGTCTTATTATTATGACATGTTATTAACATTCCTTTGTTACTTCTGCTACTTCAAAGGCTGTCTCTGCGTATTTTGCTTTGGCTTAATGTTTTTCGATTATACTATAAATATTAGAATTAGAACAATCCTTCTAATTGGATTTGGGTTTATTGAATTTTTTCATCAATGGTGTTGGATTAGAATCCCCTTTTGACTATGTGATAGAAATTCTACTATTATTAGTGAAAAATAATTGAATAATTCCTTCATAGAGATCGAGGACAAAACCCACATGGATATAGTAAGTCTCGCTTGGGCTGCTTTAATGGTAGTCTTTACATTTTCCCTTTCACTCGTAGTATGGGGAAGAAGTGGACTCTAGAAGTACTAATAATTAAGTTTAGGAATCAAACTGGATCCTTTTTTTCTATAGATCGTTCTGTTCTCCAAATACTTTAGTTTTAATTTCACTTTTATTCCTTCATTGATTTGAATCTTTCTTTCAATGGATCTCCGAATTCATGTAATTCATATTAAAAATAATCTGAAATCGAGGAAATACAATCGGAAGAGTAAAAACTGTCTTTAGGATTCTTTCAGATTGATTGGAATCAACATAAATCAAATAGAAATTGAGGAAGCAAAGAAATAGAATTGGGACATAACACTATGGACATTATATATATTATATATAGAATTTCTATCTATATATATCAAGATAATAGTGTTGATTGATATATATCAAACTAACCTGTATCTTCATACAACAAACTTTATCTTTATATAGTACAATACCAATACTAGATAGTATTGGTAGAAAAAAAATTTCTACCATACTATCTAGTATCTCATACATTACTGTTTTCATAGAATACTGCTGAGTATAAGTCGATCATTTCATTTAAAACGCGCAATTGAAAATCTTTTATTTTATTTCTTCGCTGCAATCATTGATAAGAACTAAAAAGTCACAAATTGAATTTTTAATTCAAATTAATCACTTTGACTTACTGTTTTTACGTATATTATAAGTAAAAAAGCAGTAGGGACTAGAATGAACAGTGCAGTAGCAATAAATGCGAGAATATTTACTTCCATAATTTTGGTATTTCATTTTTCTTTAATTCGCAATAACTCGGGATTTAATCCCATAGAGATGATCAATCTTTTGGCTGTAAATTCAATGGGATTAATATGAATTACACTCGATGGAATCGAATCGGATCAATATCATGAATAAGAATATCTGACAAATTGATTCATCGTCAAGAATTGAATAGTATAAACACAGGAAGATCCTTTATACATACTATACCGAATTCCAACGTAAATTCCTGAGACAATCAAAAACACCTTTAATTTTATTAAAATTACAATTTTTCATTCTTTTTCATCCTTTCTTTTTTGTGTCAAAGGTATACAAATAGTATAATTTCATTCCCAACAAGAATTCTTTTTATTTTTGCATTTCTTCTATTGTTTGTTTGGATTTGTTTACAACGGTGGTTTGATGATACTTCATCAAATGATTGTACAAGGCAAGCACTAGTTTATTTATAGAAAAGAAAGGCTGAATTGCTGTAGTTTTTTAATGTATTTGGATACATCGGGACTGACGGGGCTCGAACCCGCAGCTTCCGCCTTGACAGGGCGGTGCTCTGACCAATTGAACTACAATCCCAAAGAAACGAAATAAGAGAATAAAATAAAATGTACAGTATACATATTC